CTTCTCTTCGGGATCGAACATCAATTGCAACGATTCGATAGACGGCTCATTGGGATAGATATAGATGAACAATACCCCCCCTGGAACCGTATAGGAAGTTTTCTCCTCGTACGGCTCGAGAAAAAATGATTTAATTCGAAGTTTTGTCTATGTATCAAATTCCAATAAATTAAATAACAACCGGTCCTATAAATCAATTAGACCACGATTCCAATCTTTTTTCTTCCTGAAAAATGAAAAAGAAACCGCTCATACTCATAACTCAAGTCGGATAACTCTCAAATAGTTCAAAGGATAATCTAATCTTTAGTGAATTTCATTTATTGAGTAGTCTTTACTCCCTTTCGTTTATCCCGGTTAAACTATTTCAAATTCTATTTGGATTCTTTAGTTGGATCCAGTTATTGAGACTATCGAGAGAATTAACAACTAATAAAAGGGTGTTTCCTTGTTTTTAAACCCTTTAATTCCTATTTTTAATCATTGGGTTTAGACATTACTTCGGTGTTTCTTAATCTTTTCAAAATGGCAGCAACATACCCTTTTTATTTTTATTTCTTTCGATCAAAGAATCCTATGGACACTTGATTCTAGTATGATACACGTACGTTGAATCAAAAATTTGGATCAATTTCAACAAGTTTTGCTTTTGAATTGGAAACTTGCTAAAATTGGATCCTTTCGATTTTCCATATATTTACGAAGTTGTTCCAGTTGATTGGCATTAACCCTAGATCCTTGCCCCTGAGAAATGAATTAATACTTTCGGTTCGAGCTCCATCATGGACTATTTACAACCCGACAAAAAACGAAGGGTTCAAGTATAACAGAACAAACAATGTCGAGCCAAGAGCACCTCATTTCTAGACAAATCTAAAATGGTGGATGTAAAAATCCACAACGGGTCGTGTCCTTCAAGTCGCACGTTGCTTTCTACCACATCGTTTCAAACGAAGTTTTACCATAACATTCCTCTAATTTGGAACGGGTATGGAATTGATTCAATTATGGAATCATGAATAGTCATTGGTTCAGCTGTCCATAGACATCGCAATCTACACTTTTTCTTCTATATATGAATATATGATACATGAAACAATATTTTTCGGAAAAAATCTTAGCAAGACAACATTTTTAACATATTTAACAGACTAATCGAATATATAGAAAAAAGAAATCTATTCTATAATACATATATGTATATAATATATGTTATATGTAAATATAACAATAATATATATATAAACGAATAAGTTTTTGAATCTGCATCTTCAAGTGACTTAATAAGATAAATTAAACGATTTCCTACTTTTTCAAAGATTCCACGTACAGGGAATCATTAAAAATATTTTTTTTAATAAAAAAATATTTCTAAATTAAATTAACTATATTTAATATTTAATTTAATTAAATATAGTTATTTAATTAATTTTTTTGGGTTGGGTTTGAAGAAAATTCGACAATAAGCATCGCCTTTGATCTTTATAGGAAGATCAGTCTTTCTTTTTGAATTGACTCATCACTAATTTCAAATAAAAATTTGAAATAGATCAAAGAAACGAAGAAAGAAATAAGAACAAAGAAGTCCTTTTTTTTCATGAGATGTATAAAAAAATAATGTAAGTTAATATTTTAATTTTGATTCTTTTAATCAGATTACGAAAATAAAAATCGAAACAAATAGGTAAGGGTTCTCCTATCTATCAGATAGACTGAACAGTTGTCACTGTTTGTTATAGATGTTTTATATCTACTATAACTATAGTATATAGTTATACTATATAATATGGGACTTGATAATTTGTTAATGAAATTCGAACAGACACAGATGTTTAAAGTAAGATAGATTAACTGCTATCCCCCCCACTTCCTTTTTATATTATGTATAGGGTTTATATGGGAATAATGGAGAAATGGATCCGTGCTGGGACGGAAGGATTCGAACCTCCGAATAGCGAGACCAAAACCCGCTGCCTTACCACTTGGCCACGCCCCATTTAAATTTCTAATCTACACTAAGACACAATAATATTGTTATTGGTTGTTTGTCAACTCCAGCCTAAAAAAATATCTCGATAAATTCCATATCTATAAGATATAGATCTTCTATAGAATAATAGAATAGACCGGTACTATAATTTTGATACATATAGATACAGAATTCAACTTAATTTATTGATCATTATATAGAATTCAATTAAGATATTGTATGAAAGTATGGTTTCTTCTATTCTCCTTTGAGAATTGGAGGATTTTTGGTTGGGTGGATTCAAAGAAAAAGAAGGATTTTTTGTCTACCTTATTTACTTTACTTCTTTTTCCTTATATCAAAAATGCAACCAAAATGCAATTATCTCCAAGAACAAAATGTCTGTTATGCTTAATATCGTTAGTTTGATCTGTATTTGTATTAATTCGCCCCTTTATTCGAGTAGTTTTTTCTTCGGCAAATTGCCCGAAGCCTATGCTTTTTTGAATCCAATCGTAGATGTTATGCCAG